ATTCCATCGGTATGCTCCCAGGTACCTGTAATTGTGATCCGTTTGCCAGAACTGAGGGGTCTTTCTGTGGAAACCTTCACGAACAATCGTCGTTTTTTGATGGTTTTTCCCCTTCTCACAGCTGCTCTTTCCACACCTCCGGATATCTGGTGCCAAATCGTCGCCCGTTTCCTTATTTCTTCGATAATAGAGTTGGCTATCTTTGTGGCATCGATTGTACAAGTTCGCGAAGAAGGCTGGACGAGTGGAATGAGGGGGAGCAGCTCGATCGACAAAAAAGAAGAGTAGCCCCCCTAGAACCTGGCAAAGTAATTATCAATGAATTCCCGAACAATTCTCAACCAACATCTGCGATTCATTCTCGTAAAGATTATAACACACAGAAGACTCCTTACCTTAGGAGCAGGATGAATGATACATCCGGCGAGCGCCGGTGAAGAACGCAAGCAAAGCTGGAGCTCGGGCATTGTTATATTCCATCAAGAGAAAGAAGGCAGACTAGTAAGAAGGCCGACCGCATAGAGTAGAGGGAGCGAACCCAAAAGCTCCGCTTTTCGGAGCAGACCAATCTTCCGTACCGCCCCTCTTACTCTCTCTCTCTATAAAAAAAGCCTGCGGGAAGCACGAAGAGCCACTAATGTCGTGGCGAAGGTTATACTTCAAAAAGTAAGCGAAGCTAAGGTTTCGTATATGTTATATCCTTTCGATCAAGCAACAACTTCTAGGGCAATGAAATTGTTCAAGAAGTAAAAAAAGAGCGCTAGGGAAAAATAGAAAAAGAGATAGAAAGTAGCAGAAGTGCTTCTAGATCTCTAGAAAGAAGGTAGAATTTAGAACAACACTTTATATTATATCTATTTCTTTGAAAAAAAGAATATATAGTTGAGATATAATACCTTTCATCCTAATCTCATCTACTGAAAAAGGGAGCCCTCTTGATCACCTAAAGAGATTTTTAGACAGAATTGGCATAATTATTACCGTGAAGATTGAGCTGTCAAAAGGGATTATCCTCCTTTGGGCTAGAAGAAAAAATGCAGTCCATACCATAGAAAAAAGGGAGCCGAGCCGAAGGAGCTCTCCAAAATGGAATTTGAGTGCCGCAGAAAAGCTAGCTTTTTAAACAAGACAGGGATCGCCCGCTCGGCAATGTTACCTTGGGGAGGAGACAAAACACTAAAAACAATTCAAACTCACAAAATGGAATTTTTTTATATGAACAAGATTAGTATAGAAGAGTTGGTGAACATTGTTCTGACTCATAGCTTTAAGATGACTAGCATGAATGAGCCAGCTTCAACACCGCCTAGACTCTTAATCATAGACAGACTTGCACTGACCTCAACATAAAAAAAAAGGATGAGCCTGGTTTGTATATTTGTACGCATTGGCTTAACTCACTCCTAACCTCCTTAGACACTGAAAAGAACACATAATGAAAACTGCCTAGTTAAAGCGGAACGAAAAGGAGTTTTATAAAAAAGAGTTTGAAGTCGGGACAGCATGGATACGAGACTTTTGAAGTGAAGTTTGGAATCATTGTGGTTTTCTATCTTCAGATTAACAAATGCAAAAAATCACCAAGACCTTTCAGCGATTCGACGCGCTCCCCTAAGCTAGACGCTTTACCTACCTGACCTCAGAGAGAATAGAATGAGTCGCCCTAGCCCTAGTCTTACTAAGAGTTTGAATTCCTCTGTAGGATAGTAGGGCGAATGAATTGCATTAGTGCGATTTGGCTAGCTGAATCGCCCAGCGAACAAATCGCCTCCTTGCTAAAAAGAAAAGCGGACCCGCAAAATAGCGTCTTCGATGTTGCATATAAAAAATGGTTTTTTTCAACCAGGTATCTTTTTTTTTCTTTTGGCTAAGATGCCCGTAGGTTGTACGCCAGCCATACGTAGCTTGAACTGTGATGGCCACAATGCTTAGCTATTGCCGATCCTTAAAACGCTTTTGGTTGAATGTTCACACTTGATGCACCGTCTGCACGTCCTACATTCACTCCCGGAAATTGAAACAGGAAAAGAGGAATTTGAACCCCCGGTCTGCTGTAGTCAGCCTTAACGGTTTGCTTGACTGGCGAGTCTGCCGTCTCCGCGTCTTTCCCTTTTGAGGGCTGCTCCTCAAGCCTTCGAGTGCCTATCTTCGCTTGGGCCGTCTCGCGAAGATCTTCGATCCGAACCTTCGCATCTACTCTTTTTTAGAGAATGAACCATGCCTTCGCTATTGCAAGAATATAGCGATCGAAGAGCTATCGCTCAGCTGCTTCGCGTATTACGAAAGCCGTATTGTATTGTCCGAAGGGGGATGCTGAAAGAGCGTAGGTAAGTGGTAAGCGTAGGAGGCATCCCCGAAGGACAGCGGCTGCAGTGTGGTTCCAGGAGCTTCCGTTAGATTGAGATCTACAGGGTGGCGGGGACTTCGGCTGCCTTGTTTCGGGTGAAAAGAAGAGGGTAGTAGGCTTAGTAGGGTTCGAACCTACAATATAACCGTTATGAGCGGTACGTTTCAACCAATTAAACTATAAGCCCTTATGGATCTTTACATGCAATTCTCTCACTTCGGGAAGAGCGGACGGAAAGAGAAGGCCTTTGCTCTATCTGCTTCTTTCACTTCCCAGGAATGAACAATTGGAAAATCCATTTTTTTCCAATTGTTTATAATATATAAATAAATCTTATTAAAAAAAAATGGACTAAATTAAGTAAGCGACTCAAACTGCCGGTACGCTTTCCGGCTCGCAACGACTTCAAACGGGCGGGGGCTCTCTTGCTTTGGACAAGACGGCATGGGTCTACGATAGGAAAGTTCCCTTAAGAAAGAGATGAGACTGCTAAGGAAAGACTACTGACCCAGGATGTGGCTAAGAATTTCACTAATTTATTCTTAGTTACGTGGGAAAGAAAGAAGCTTGTTCTATTTACGGAGCTAACGAACATAATCTTATTAATATCATATATGATGTTCTTTCTTATTGGAATGGAATTAAATCTTGAAAAGGGCGCTAAGATTGACTTGGTTGTAAGAGAAGAGAGAGGATGGGAATTGCTGATTCTATTCTAAGGCATTTCTTTCTGTGTGGGACGATGCCGCAAGCAGAGCCGGAAACGCGGTAAGACTTTCTAGAGATAGCCTTCCAGACTCAATCTTTTGACAGGATCTTCTTTAGCTGAACCTGAGTTCGATTAAAGCTGGCCTGCGCCTAAGAAAAAGCCGTTTTTTGACCTCTCCCGTTGTTCGAGCTACTTCGTAACCTCTCCTTCAAGGATAGAAGCTAGAAGCAGATAGCAGCCATAGGGATAGGTATTCAATCGCTTGCTTTAAAAGGTATGAGATTGCTCGCAGAGGACTAAGGTCGACAGATAGGGATAGGCCAGCAAATGCAATGAGAAAGTCTTCTTCTTTTCTTGCTCGTAAGCGCTTCCCTTTTCTTGCGGATGAATTTCTCGAATACATATTTCTTTTCTGTAAGTGAAAGGCTACAAGACCATAGAGTAGGCAGAGGATGGAAAGCAAGCGGGAATCCAATTTCTTCCTGTGAGCGATGGAATCGATTACTAAGCTTTGGAGCGAACACAAGAGCAATAAAGGTTTCGGTTTTTGAAGTCTGAGCATTGTAATTCCTGGAGTTGTTGTGACTCCTATACCTGTTTGAGGTGTTAGAGGACTTGTCTTGGAATACGTCTGATTGGATTCCATCCTCAATTCTCTACCCGATCTCTATGATAGCTTTGAAGTCGGGTAGGTATTGGGCATACATATGCTTTTGATACTCTGGCAAGAGGGTTTTCACTATCATTTCCGGTTGCCCCCCCTCCAGGGGTCTGGTTGTCATTTGGGGTGCCCTTTTCCTCCATCTGGTAATGTACTCAGAGAAGGTCTCGGTTAGGTTGCAGCTTGGTGCTTTCTAAGTAACGTTTGGTTACATCTACCTCGATGTTGTAACTATCCTTATTGTTGAACTCATTGCATATGTCCTCCCAATTTCTTGAACTTGTCATCCAGGGAGAGGAACCATCTTAAGGCAGCGCCGGTCAGTGTCCTTTGGAACAACTGAGCAAGGGTTCCGAAGGAAGCACCCAAAGGTTGCATGTTCCCGGCATACATGAGGAGATGTGTCTTAGGGCATCCCGTTCCATCGAACTTGTCCATGTCGGGCATTTGAAACTTCGGGGGTAGCCCAGCATTGGGGAACACAACCAAGGAGGATGCGCCCACAATGTCCTCATCTTTCTTAAAAGCCTTCTAGTTCTTTTCCATCTGGTCAATCCTCTCGATTAGCTTTGCTTCTATTTCTCTTTTTGTACCGGCGTGACTCGGACCGATGGATGGCTGGAATTCTCCGTCCGATCAGCAGGAAGAGGCTCAGAGCCCTCCCTAAAGAAGGATTATAGGAAGAACAGGGCGAAGCTCAATTCCCTCGATAAGCGCTATAGAAGAGCGAATAAGCCTATACGCGATAGGCGAGAGGCTTTACCGCGAGAAGAGCCCAAATGCCCCCCGCTCGTTTAGTTCTTGGAAACGAGTGTTGTCATCCAGTAAAGGATGGTAAACGTCAGGGGCAACAGGCTCTGGGGTTTGGTGCTTGGTTTACGCTTTCCTCTGAGTTTGGTACGCCGAGTGCTATTGCTTTCCCCGAAGCAGAGAAATACAATTCGAAATGAGCGCAAACATGAAACCCCTCTATTCTACCTTCCAAAATGAAATTCGCTCAATAGAAGGGCGCCCACATCCCCGCTCGCCCCTACCCACCCCTCGGGGTGGCCTCGCTCTCGCCTTTGGCTCGAGCTACTTTTGCTTTCGGGGACAGATAGCTTGCGGCCCAAGTCTACCTCCCCAAAAGCAAGCCATACGCAATTCAACCTACCAACTATGACTCCCTCTACGCGGGGGGATCCCTACCCCTAGAAAACGAGTACTTATTAATAATGCCTAGACACATAATCTAGGTTAAGAAAATTGGCCGTTCAATTCGAAGTTTTCCCTTATCCTAAATAGCTTCTTAAAAAAAAAGAGTCACTGCCACGGCCTTCGCCATCGGTTGTTAATAATAAAAAGTGATGATTCAGCGTTTCCATAGTATACTCGGCTTTGTTATTTAATATACCGTCGGCGACCAAATTGTGCTTTTCTTTTGCTCAGCCCAGAATTTATGCGGATCCAACTGAGCCATGCGATCGATAATACCTCTCTTTAACATTATTATCGCATCAACTTCAGCGTCGTTGACTTCCCTTTTAGGAGAAAAAGTAGCAAGCCGATGCGAGATTTTTTGGTGTTGAATTTCCCAAAAAGGATCCTCACATGGAGCGGGAAAGGAAAGATTAATTAAGCGGTCATCGAGATCTTTACAGAAAAGAAAAGCATTACAAAAAATGCAAAGCCATGAACAAAGGGGATTGACTGAGAAGTAGAGCTAAGCGATCTATTGAATGAAGGGCAGGAATGAATGGACTGATTGATTGCCCCAGCTCAAAAAAAAGGCAAGGGGGAAGATCAGTCTTGAATAAAAGAAGAGCTATCGTCGTGGACAGATAGACCACTTACCAGAAGAAAAAAAGAAAGGAATTCCTTGCTCTACTAGTAAAGTAGAAATGAAAGTAGATGGTCCTAGGGACCTTAAAAGAAAGCAAATTAGAAAGCATTCGAATTGACAACATGTGAGTGGCCCATAAACTCACTCTCCTGCAGCTGAAGAAATGAGGCACCTGCTGCCTGTTACGCTATTTTATCCCTCCAGCTACAACGTAGAAGTCAACCAGCTACGACGCCCTCCAGCGGACCCCCCCTTTAGATATCTATATATTAAGGGGCACACCTCGCTATACTATATTAATGAAGTGGGGGAGAACCCTAGCCACGCTCAGGCTTTGAGTGGAATAAATATGAAGCATTGAACCGATCGAGAAATAGGGAAGGCTCGAGAGACCTGCATATAGTTGGCAGGGCCAACCAATTACGCTTACCAATGAATGATATGGGTTTTCAAAATGCTTAGGCCTCCTTCGGTTCATCAAGGAAAAACCCTACCCTCCCTTTCTGTCCTTGAGGCTGGGTTAATTGAACTAATCAAAGTGTCGCGGAAGCCCCTACTACAACCTTTGTTTGCTCAGGCTTACAGGAGCTAACGTTGAAACGTCTCCCCGGATCGAGATTCGAATCTTCCGCTCTCCGCCAGCTCCTGCACAAATCTCTTCTGCCACCGCTGGTTCTATCTTTAACATGCAAGCCTTACTTGTGCAAGTAAGCAAATAGGAATTACCTTACTCTTGAAAGTTTAAAAGTAAACTACCTTTGAGTTCGGTTCCTATCTACCGTTGGTGTTAAAGGGAGCCGGCAGCTATTATTCAACTTTCATCTTTCTTTCCTTTGAATGAGGGGAATGTTTTTGCTAAAATGCTTCCTGGCTTGAAGTTGGGAGATTATCCTCTACCTTCTTTCAGGCTCACTCTAACAGTTCCTTCAGTCTGCCACTCTCTTTTTGTTATATCTGCTATTTATTGCGGAAGGGCCCCAAGCGGACCGTACCGGTCCTCTCGAACGAACCTTCCGGTCGGGTCTTAAAGAGAGCAATCATAGACCAGGGGAGAAACCAGTTACAGGATCAGGAAGGTCAGAGCTGTCGTTGATATGCAAAACAGAGTTTAAGATATCCCTATAACCAATCTCACTTTTTAGGATTGTACCTTCGCGCACTCCTTTGTTCCGCCACAGAGCATTACAAGCACAAATATCCGACAATTTATGATTTATAAGAGGTATGTAATCGCTCAATATATTTTTTTATTGAGGGCAAGTCAATCGCATTAATAAACTTTAAGTCCAGGAGCGGGAGAAGCTGTAACTGAAGCAGGAGAACGGGAAATTCCATTTCAAAGAAGATAGATGAATGGGGTCCCCGATTGACATCGTAACCATTAACGAAAGAGAAAGGGCATTTAGAATAATCTCAGAAACATGGCGATCGAATCGATTCGACCGATCAAGAACAGAGCTAGGCTAAGTCCTACCACTATTATTGCTTAAGCGCATTCATCCACAACAGAATCGACTCACTAAACAAAAGTCGAATAAAGTCCGTACGCGAAGCCCTACCCCTACGCTTGAATGAACTCCTGAAACATCCACTTCAATTGATTCTACTTCATCCCCCCCGGGCACCCCTTTCTCTCCTTACCAGCCTGGACAAGACGGATGGGATGAAGGATAGCGGACAAAGCAAGCCAGCCAACAAAGATTGATCCAGTTGCTGTTGGGGACTTTCCCGGGGATGGGAGTCCTTCATATCATATGAGGATTCACCTCTGAAACTCGAAAGAGGGTCCTACCCTACGCCCGACAACAAGAATCGCCTGAGCCAATTAGCTGTTGCCGACCGTGCTTCACTCCACCTCGCTTCCTTAATGCTTTTCAAGCACTAAGTAAGTAAACAACCTTCCCCAGAGGATTTTGCCTACTCATTGACCAGTGACTTCGGCATCGAGACACTGACTCCCAGATCAGCTAACCACTCTTTGTAAGGCAGAGCAACTTTCTGATCCCCAATGACAATCTCGTCACCAGTGGGATTGGGGGCTATGAGTTGAACTGAACTAGACCTGTAATCAAAACTGTGGACATGGGTGAACTCCTATCCTGTAGGGACTATCCCACATTGAATCGACAACAAGTATCTTTCCTTTCAAAGATTGCTGCTTGAAACGAAGTCTGACTCTTCCGGATACGCAACGCCCCCTTCTGGAGGCCTTACGACGGCTACTTTTATTGAAGAACTCGGCGTAACGACAGCTTTCGATGGCAATCCTTGATTGATTTCGGAAGGGGTGCGAAAGAGTTCAACACTACGCTCATTTCGTAGATCTACGATTTCAGGGTAAAGGATTTTTGCTTAGCTGCTTAGCGAATCCCCTTGCTTTTATGAAACTGTTAACATTATCTTTGTTTTTCTCGATGCTTTGAATAGCTATCCGGATAGCAGAAGTGCAATCATTTGCGAAAGCTCTTTCTTCGCGCTCTTTTGAATCTAAGTTCTATTCGTCCTCGGGCACTCTTCCAAAAACGATCTGATGTCTATATGCTTAACACATGAAATGGGCCTTGGCTAGAATAGCTAATAGGCGGGTAGATTGGTTGTCATACCCCTGTCTTTCCTCTTTCTTACTTCCGAGTTGGTGAGTCACTTGCTAGTGTCGACATAAGCACTTTCTCGGTTATAACTGTTAGTCCTTCTTCCAGCGTAACCATTGGATTCCCAGGAAGAGACGAAAGATATTCGCGAAGAACAGCCAAGTGGATGGAAATAGTAGAGCCAAGCCTTCTCTAAAAGAAGCAAGTGCAAGTCCCAGGAAAGCAGCTACTAGCTAATGCCAGAGGATCTTTGCTTGATTCGACTTCTGCCTTGATGTGCCTCCTCCTTTTTCAATATGAAATTCGAGATTCACTAGGTTGGTCAGTCACACAAAAAGGAGTAGCGAAGGGTTCAGTTGCATTAACTTCTGCGGATACGAGGGAGAACTCGCTATTCCTAATACTAAGACTGCGTCTCTTGCATACACTTACAAAAATGCAGATAATCTTGAATGACCGTCGGGCATTTTCAGGTGGCGAAAGCCCAATGTATTCATTTTTTCTTTGATTCCGCCCGTAGGCGCTAACAAATAAGTAAGAAGCAGGTCCGATAGTGAAGGGAGAACACTTGCTTGGTACAACTCTCATGCGGACGTCCTGCTTGATACAAGCAATCAGTAGAAAATAAGACAATAGGCAGAGGCTATTAGTCAAGCGGGGGATTCCCTTAGGAATTTAGTGAATATGATACCTTCTATTCTATTGATCTGGAATTGGGCCAATACGATTGATAGGTAAGGTAGTCGCCTTTTCAGGGAATGGGCTAGAGGCTCGAGAGACCTCTGTCCACGCGTGGACTAGACCGATTGAAAAGATTGGAAGGCCGGGTCAGGCAAAAAGACGGGTATGACTCTCCTAGAAGAATGGACGTGTAGAAGCATCTCGATTAGTTTATACCATTTGTAATTGGTAACGAAAAGGATTGTTGATGCTCTGCTTGTACACAAGAAGTCGAATCCGGCTTTTTCTTTTTATTATTAGGAGTATGCCAGGTACTGCTTTTGGATGATCATAGGCCCTCAGATAATGATTGTGTCAGTGCATGATGACCCGAAGTCTTAGTGTGGCTGACAAAGGGGCTTACAAGAATGAACTGTTGAACTAGCTCGCGCGGAAAAGATATATCTGTTAGTAACGAAGAAAGTGCTAATCTCGCAGTCAACTGTTAAGAAGCGGCGGAGAGAGGTGTAAATTATGAATCAGCAAGCCTTCCAACAAAGGATTTCGCAGTGGAGATTTGGTGATAGGCCTGCGTTGGCACATAAAATAAAGACTTTCCAACCCGACCATTCAAGGGTTGTAATAGCTAAAGCTATGCTTTTGGAAATAGACAAGATTGAAGCTCCTTGCTTGGGTTCGGTTATCATTAAATGTATAGGGCCACTTTGGGTATTGAAGTGAAGATACTTGCATAAATAGAAACTTCGGGCGTAGAAGAAAAGCCCTTTCTGATACGTCAAAAAAAGAAGCCGATTCTACGCCGTAAAGGAAGCGTGTGCCCAATTACTAACCAGGAGGTGGTGTTCATCAAGCCCTCTCTCCGGACTTAACCTAGACCTTTGTCCGGCCTAAAAACCCTTTCTATCTAAGCTGGAGTTCCATGGCTCCTCACTTAGAGAGCACCCCAACCCCATTTCCGTTCGGGTGATAAAATAATAGAATATTCACCGACATATCCGATTTAGATAAACTGCGCCGGGTAGAAGACTCAAGGGCCGTAAGGCTCAAGTCTCGCTAGAGACGCAGGGTTTGATAGTATAGACGCCGGGAAGAAGAAGGCAGTAACTTCTCTGTATTCTATGTAGCGTAGCTATTCCTTAGTAGCTATTCCTTAACCTGCTTGATGGATCGGAGGATATCGCCACTTTTCGTTTACGGATTTTGCTTTGTATTTCCGATCTTAAATTTCGTAAGAGAAGAAAGCGAAGATTGGTTCTAGTTCTACTTTTCTCAATTTCATTGATGAAGTATTTTTTGCATTCGTGGCTTGAACAAGAAAGCGGTGGAGCCAAAGAGCACCTCAGTAGCGCTCCGAAACGGGGCCGGGGAGCCGGTTAACCCGCCGCCTACGATCACCACGAATGCTATTTGGATGAAAGAGAGACAGTGGGGTCTTTAGACTCAAGTAGAGTATCTACGCCGGAAGAGAAAGTCTTTTTTCAACAAAAGTAAAGGAGGGGATGAATAGCAGATGATTGAGCTACACCCATTTCATAGCCCTCCATTGGGCATTGTCTCATTGATAGCAGAGATAGCCGGCAAAGAAGGAAAAAGAAGTTTCCATCTCAAGTGAAAGTGATCGCAAATTCGTGTTCCGGGGTTTTCAATTTATAGACTACTAGCAGAGGTCTTCATATATAAGAAAGTTCAGTACTCAATAGCTCAGTGCAAAAGTAATGGAGCTTCCGACATCAGACGGTTGAGGCTTGGGTGGAGATGGCAGGACTGAACTTATTCAAACATCAGTCCTTACCATCCAGGCGTAGAGTACCCGAGATTAGTTAGGAAGCGCGTACCCTAAAGAAAAGAAATTCTCATATCATGTTCACAAGGAAAGTCAATTTTCTACTTCATAGTTTAACGGGTCTCACCGCAATGTTTCTAGCCCATGGTTTTGGATCGCAAGGGAAGTCGATTGTCATCACTAGTCCAAATTTAATTTGTGGGGGAATAGTCCTTTTATGTGTTGTTCTCTTGTATCGTCTCTACTCTTTTCGCTTATATATTTTATTTGGGAAAAGAGTAGTTTTTATCATTTACTTTATGATTGGACTTATAGGTGGACTTTATATGTATTTTCTACGAGTATCCTTTTCATCCAACTTGATTATGGTCTTCGCGCAATTCTTCTCATTCTTTGGTGTCTTAGGTGTTCTAGGGCAGCCACTTCCTCTGCCTTCCCCCCCTAACTCGCCAGGGGAGGATTATTCTACCATGATGGCGGAAAATCCAAATCTAGAGTCCCTCTTTTCTGAAGGGGAGGCTTCTGCCCAAGCCCCTGTGGCTGCCCCTGCCCAAGCCCCGGAGCATTTGCCGGCTAGTTCGGGGGGAGTGCCCGGGGGGTCCAGTACACCACCGGGACCCTTGGGGGATCCTTCTTTTGTTCCTGACGATGCCGATGGGCGGCCAGGTGGTCCATCAGGGGAGGAAAGACTACGGAAGAGGCCCCGGCACGGGCCCGAAACTCCATTTCCGGAAGATTTCGCCTGCTCTCCAAGGGCCCGAGCCCTAAAGGGGGAAATCGTTTCATTGATGAAAGACATTCTCCGGGAGCAGGGGACCCCCGTGGGGGATCCTCACAATATGGAGAGGGCAGTCGACTCCTATTTTGAAGGGGCTGAGGAAGAAAAGAGGTTATATTTTCTAAAAAGGGGGCTAGAAGAGGGGCGGGAGAAAACCCGAATCTATTCAAAACTATGCAGGGAGCTCGAGAAGGAACGTCTCTCTTAGATTCTCTGGTGGAAATACGGGAAAACTCCATTCAATTCTCGATGGAAACGGAGTTTTGCGAATTCTCCCCGGAACTAGAAGATCATTTTGAGATCTTCGAACATATTCGAGGGTTCAATGTAACTATTGTCACTTCAGCCAACACACAAGATGAGACTTTACTACCGTGGAGCGGCTTTTTGCAAAAAGATGAGGGTCAGTAAGATGCCGGAAAATCGAAATATACGAGATCACAAACGTGGATTGCTCGCAGCTAAAACAAAAAAGACGTTAGAAAGCTTTTTGTAAAGATCCCGATACCGGTTTTTCCGGCTCCGTGACCGAAAAAACCTAACATACTAGTAACAGACCGAAAAGGTTTGTGAGGTTCCTGCTAGAGTGACTCTCACTCTAGTGGGGAGAAGGCAGGTGGGAACGAGCGGAGCGAGAGCAAGTTCCAGTGGCGGGCTGTCTTCATGGTTCCCAGATCATGGTATAGAACTCGATGTAGCCCTTTTGATGCGGTGCTTTCTCGATCAACTATCTGACTTTAATGAAGAAAGACAGCTCAACGAAGTGTTTTCAGCTTTGTTTTAGCCGCTGGACACGCTACTCTTTTTAGTGATTCGCGTGTCCAGCTACATCCGATCGTTCACTCCGTGTAACTAGAACACGGATACGCTCGGAAGCCTAGACGAGCTGGCTTCCTTCGCTCCCTAGCGGAGTACTTCGTGATAGTATGGAGCTTGGGGTAAAGCGTAAGGGTTCTTCTTCCTTAAGTATTAGTAGAGTACTCTCCTGTGTGTTTCACGGATACTAAACGATATCCTTGGGGACATCGCTTAGAGGTAATGGGGGCGGGCATATCCACCTGGACATGCCCTTACCCTCGAAGGAAGGAAGGAAAAGTTTAAGGGCATGTTCATATCGTTCTAAGGCAAAGGGAAGGTGGGTCTTTATAGGGTATCAGACTGATAATTTGCTCATACTGATGGTTCGTTAGGCTACTGCTGTCTCTGGTTGGTTATGCTACTGCTGTGTCTGGTCAGTCTATTACGATCTAGCATTGGCCCCAACAAATTGTCTAGCCACAGCGAATGAATCAAGCTGGGAAGTAAGGGATCGGAGCTGCTAGCACTGAGTGGTTTGTCTGAAAATAGGAGATGATTCAATATCAACCTATATCAACTGAACACCCCATAATAGATAGACAATAATAAAATCTGAATGATGATTTAGATTAATACCTTCTTGAGATTTTATTACATCTACTCTAAAGGGTATCAGAATTGATATATGTACTTTTTTCTTGCTTTTCCCCCATAATGCAAGCATGTAAGCATGTAAACAACCTTAATGCTTTGCTTTAACTAAGTAAGTAAACTACCTTTTGTACGATATCAGAAATGACCTATGACCCGAAAGAAAAAAGATGTTAAAAACTTCCCTTTAGGAATAGGCAGTTAAGTCATACCAGACATGAAATCCTCAGCCTCGAATGAAAGATATGAGGAATTTCATTGCCTCTCTTTTCTGGCTAAGGGGGTCCCGTAAACCTAGCTCGCCATAGGATTGTGCGGGTAAGACTTCTCTTATAATGAGTAAAGAGGCTATAGCTATAAATAAGAAAACATCTTAAACTGGCAGGCCCTTCCATAAGTGGGTTATGCCCGATACTTGGGACAAGAAATTCTCCTTTTCCTCCTACTGGAGATACCCCTCTTTCTATTTCACTTTCTATTTCAATATGTTTTTTTGTTCTCAGAGGTTTCCTTTCAGTTCAATGCTTCCTCTCCTTCAAATCTTTCAAATTCTTCTTAAGGTCAAGGCAATGTAATTGGCTCGCTAAAGCTTCTTTTCATTCTTCATTTTAGCATTTGCTTCTTGTCTTGCTGACCCTGGGATTGGCAAGGAATTCATTTAATTAGCTGATAAGTAAAGCTAGATCTTTTGAAGAGCCCATAGCCCGACTCCCATTAGACGACCTCTAACAGGATAGCTAGACTACTGGAACTAAAACTTCAACTAGATAGACTATCCCTCCATGACTGGAAACTAGGTGTATGTCAACTGCCCCTCTTCCTAAAACCGCGGTTACAAGAGAAGGAAGGAAAAGGGCACTCTCCGCTGCATTGGCACTGGATGTCTTTAGGACTTCAACAGAATAGTCCCTTTTTTAATGAATGGCGGGGAACTTTCCTAAGCGTAATAACTTACTTGCCTTATCCTATCCCTTCCCTATTGGTCGAGTAAGAAAATCTCTCCACTTGAGAGACACTCGTCTGGAGACTCCAACTCCCAGGAACTCTCTCTCTCTGCAAGAGAACTATCACTTTCCTAATAAATTGAAAACCTATCTTTCTTTCTCGCCTGAAGGCACAGGCAGGCCTATCTCATAGGTGGTTCAGGATCAACGGATGCCTTAGTAAGCTACTGGATCTAAAGGTAGTTGACTTGCTTACTCAAGAGAGTAAGGTAATTCCTATTTGCTTACTCGTTAAAGTATGGAACAAGACAAGTGAGGATGCTGGAAGGTATACCAGGCGAGGGATGAGCATTCCGGCGTTACGCGCCTTTTCAGTAAAGGAGCGAAAGGTTAGACCTTAGAAAGTCAGCGAACAACATAATGAAGAAGACTGCGAAAGTATGGAAAAAATCTGGGAAGAGAACAACGAGATCTCTGAAAAGGAAGAGGCAAGGAAGTAGTAAAAATGTTTAAAAGGATACAACCCGTTCTTGGGCTTAAGACTATGCGCGTCGCGTGCTCGATCTAGCAATCTTGGACAATTGTTTTGATGAACTGTCATTAAACTAAAAAAGAAAGAAGAGAAAGAACTGGGAGTTGGCGCCTGGTTGCTTGCTTACCAAGCCATCCCGGCAAGCTCCTCCAGTTCGATTATTATTCTTGACTTGACTTATTATTATAAAAACTACTCACTATCCAAATGAAAGACGATCGATTATCTACCCAAGAAGATAGAAAGTCCCACATACGAGAAAAGGTCACAAATAGAGTTGAACCAAGTAACATTGCAAAGGCATAATGATAGTAGGGTCGGGATATCCCCGCCCTCCGAACCGGACGTGAAGGTCTCCCCTCATCCGGCTCTCTGCAGGAGAATCTCCACTCACTGCTTCCCCTAATATCCTCCCTTTACCACATCATGGGGGTTTACAGGAGATCCCAGAGGCTCGCTCGGAAAGGCTGCTATACTATACCTTTTGACTTAACTCTACTCTAGTAGTCACTAGACTCACTATACTAGTCCGTCCGGCTGCTCTTGCTGAAATCATTACTCTTCATTCTCCCGTGCTCTAGCAATTGCGCTCTCTAGACCACTACCATGTAGTTAGGTAGGGACAATCAATCCGTAGTGACGGGAATGACGGAATGAATGGGGATCCCTATCAATATAAAAATATTGAAAGAATATATAATTA